TCTTTGGATAAATAAGATACATGGTATGCTTTTTACTACTAATACTGATTATGTAGAATTTGATCAAAAAATGGATATGTATGCGTTTGATAGAAAATCATTATCAACGGAAATAGAACCTTTTTTTAACTTTATTAGTAAATTAAATACAGAATCACCATCGTATTTAAATGTGAAAAGACTTTCTTTATTTCTAGAAAATAAAAATTTTGATTCGAAATCCAAATTTTTAAAATTATTATTCAATGCAGTTCTAACTGATACCAACGATCAGACAATTAGAAAAAAATATCTTGGAGTAAGCATAAAAGAAATACGCAAAAAAATACCTCGATGGTCATATAAATTAATCAATGATTTCGAACACGAACAAAAAGCAAATGACGAAGGCCTGGCAGAGGATCCTAAGATTCGTTCAAGAAAAGCTAAATTTATAATAATTTTTAATGATAATCAGCAGAATCCCGATAATACCCTTCAAACAGAGGAAGTAACTTTATTACGTTATTATGAACAATCCGATTTTCGTCGAGAGATAATAAAAGGATCAATGCGCGCTCAACGACGGAAAATGGTTATTTCAAAACAGGTTCAAGCGAACGCCCATTCTCCCCTTTTCATGGACAGAATAGAAAGCCCTCTATTTTTTGCGTTTGATATCTCCAAACTGATGAAATTTATTTTTATAACTAGGATGGGTAAAAAGACAGAATTTAAAATTTCGGATTATGTGGAGGAAGCTAAAAAAAAAAAAGATAAACTAAGAGTAGATAAAAGTTACAAGCACAAAATGCAAGAAAAAGCGCAGATCGAAACAGCAGAAATTTGGGATACTATTCTATTGGGTCAAGTAATAAGAAGTTCACTATTACTAACACAAGCAATCCTTAGAAAATATATTCTACTACCCTCTTTTATAATAGCTAAAAATCTTGGTCGTCTACTATTATTTGACTTTCCAGAATGGTCTGAGGATTTAACGGATTGGAAGAAGGAAAGATATGTTAAATGCACCTATAACGGTGTTCAATTAGCAGACAATGAATTTCCAACAAACTGGTTAACAGAGGGTATTCAAATAAAGATACTCTTTCCTTTCCGTCTGAAACCTTGGCACCGATCTAATCCAGACTCTCCTTATAGAGAAAAAAAAACACACAAATATGATTTTTGTTTTTTAACTGTTTGGGGGATGGAAACCGACCTACCTTTTTGCTCTCCCCGAAAACGATCCTCCTTTTTTGCACCTATTTTAAAAGAACTTGGAAAAATGCTTCTAAAAAGGAAGCCAAATTGTTTTCCAATTCTAAGAAGATTAAACGAACGAACAAATTTCTCTCTAAGAGTCTCAACAACAATTAAAAAAAGCATTCTCCTTATAAAAAAAATCAAAAAAGAATTAGCAAAAATAAACCCAAAGCTATTATTTGGATTAGGAGAAGTATATGAGTTGCGTGAAACTAAAAAAGAAAAAGATTTTTTAATCCGTAATATTATTATTTATAAACCATCCAGTAAACTAAAATCTATTGATTGGAGAAGTTATTCACTGCCAGAAAAAAAAACAAAAGAGCTGACTGATAGAACAAGCCTAATCATAACTCAAATAAACAAACTTATAAAAGCTAAAAAAAAAAAAAATATAACTTCAGAAAAAAACATTAGTTCGAACAAAAAAAGTAATGATGCTAACAGATTAGAATCCTATATATATATTTTTCAGGTGTTAAAAAGAAGAAAGATTAGATTAATCCGTAAATCACATTTTTTTATACAATTTTTCTTTCAAAGGATATACTTCTTAGGTATGATTAATATTCTTCGGATCGACACACAAGTTTTTCTTGAATCAACAACAAAAAAAGTTAAAAAATACATTTACACTATTTATATTAAAGCAAATCCCGCAAGAATTGAGAAAAAAAAAAACACACAAATTCACTTTATAAAGTCACTTTATAATATTAGTAATATTAAAAAATATTCAAAGAACTTACCTTCTTTGTCACAAGCATATGTATTTTACAAATTATCAAAAACCCACGTTATTAACTTAAGATCTGTTCTTCAATATCACGGAACACCCGTTTTAAAGAAAAACGAACTAACGGGATATTTTAGAACACAAGGAATATTTAGTTCCGAATTAAAAAATAAAAAACTTCGTAATTCTAGACTGAATCAATGGAAAAATTGGTTAAGGGTTCATTATCAATATAATTTATCTAAAATTCAATGGTCTAACTTAGTAGCCCAAAAATGGCAAAATAGAGTTAATAAAGCCCCCCAAAAAGATTTAAACAAATGGTATTCATATGAAAAAGAAACTTATTCTCTATTACCAAATAAAAAAGAAAATTTTAAAAGACACTCTGAATATGACCTCTTCTCATCTAAATCTATTAATTATGAAGCTAAGAGGAACTCCTATAGTTATGTATCATCATTACACGTAAACAATACCGAAGAGATTTCTTATAATTACAACATAGATAAACAAAAATTATTTGATGGGTTGGCAATTATACTTATCAAGAATTATCTAGGAAAAGATGCTATTATGGCTAAAAATCCGGATAGAAAATATGCGGATTGGAAAATTATCCATTTTAGTGTTAGAAAGAAGCTCACTAGTGAGGCTTGGATCCATAGCACCAGTAATAAACAGACTAGTCACGATCAAAAAGTTGATAAAATGTATAAGAAATATCCTTTTTATCTCACAATTCATGAAGACATCAACCCCTTCAATAAAAAACAATTTGCTTGGATGGGAATGAATGAAGAAATACAAAGCAAGGCCATATCCGATTTTGAACTTTGGTTCTTCCCAGAAGTTATGTTACTTTATAATTCATATAAAATAAAACCCTGGGTCATACCCATAAAATTACTTTTTTTTTTTTTTCAGGGAAATGCACCGATTAGTACAAATAAAAACATCAATGAAAAAAAATATATTGAAGAAGATTATGCGGGATCAGTCATAAAAAACCATACAAAGAAAAAGCAAAACACAAGCGCTACAGAAACAGAATTCTATTTTTTCCTACAAAATAATTTGCTTATTCAATTTAGAAATGATTATTTTTTTAATCAACAACTAATCAATAATATCAAGGTATATTGTCTCCTGCTTAGACTGAGAAGCCCGCGAAAAGTTTTTATATCCTCTCTGCAACGAGGCGAAATTCTTTTCAATATAATGCTGAGTCACAAGGATGTCCATATTCCTGAATTGGTGAAAGGAGGGGGGGTTAGCATCGAACCGGTTCGTCTGTCTGTCAAAACGAATGGACAATTTATTAGATATCAAAGCATAAGTATTTCATTGGTTCATAAGAATAAAGATCGCATTAATCAAAGATATGGTGATAAAAATAATTTTTTAAAATCCCTTACAAGACATCAAAAAATAACTGGAAATAGAGATAAAAACGATTATGCTTTGCTCGTTCCTGAAAATATTTTATCACCTAGACGTCGGAGAGAATTGAGAATTGTAATTTCATTCAATTCAAGAAAAGGGAAGGGTGCGGGTCTAAATCCCATACTTTGGGATGGAAAGAACGTAAAAAACTGTGTTAAATTTTTGGATACAAGCCCAAGTCTTGATATAGATAAAAATCAATTAAAAAAATTAAAGTTCTTTTTGTGGCCCACTTATCGATTAGAAGATTTAGCTTGTATGAATCGCTATTGGTTTGATACCACTAATAGCAGTAGTTTCAGTGTGTTAAGGCTACATATGTATCCACAATATCAATATCCACAATTTTAAAATAGACGACGATAAATTTTGGCTAGATATCAGATATCAGGTAACATATCTAATATTTCAAAGCAAACTAATACATACATGTAGTATCTTACATTCCATGCTAATTCGATCTATAAATAAAAAAATCAACGGAATTTTTTTTTTGAACTCTAACTTTTCTATTCCAATTTCAAATTGGATTAATCAGTGACTCATTTTTTTTGAGAAAATTAAGAGTAGATAACTTAATTTAGTATACCCGATTCAAATGGTTAGCATTATTCTTTTTTATTATTTCTGATCAGTAAAATTAACAATAAAAAAAATATCTTTAAACAATAAAAGGGGGAGCAATTTACGTTTTATGGTAAAAAATGCATTCATTTCAGTTTTTTTCCAAGAAAAAAAAGAAGAAAACCCGGGGTCTGTTGAATTTCAAGTATTAAGTTTCACTAATAAGATACGACGACTTACTTCACATTTGGAATTGCACAGAAAAGACTATTTATCTCAGAGAGGTTTACGTAAAATTCTGGGAAAACGTCAACGATTACTAGCTTATTTGTCAAAGAAAAATCGAGTACGGTATAAAGAATTAATTGGTCGGTTGGAAATTCGTGAGCCAAAAACTCACTAATTTTAATTTTAAAGAACTTTAATTATTTGATGTTCGATCTTGAATTTTTATTATTTTCGGCAATTCATGGAAGAATCAATCGGGGAAAAACCTATGAATGTACCAGCTACAAAAAAAGACCTCATGATAGTAAATATGGGTCCTCAGCACCCATCAATGCATGGTGTTCTTCGACTCATCATTACTCTAGATGGTGAAGATGTTATTGACTGTGAACCAATATTGGGTTATTTACACAGAGGAATGGAAAAAATAGCAGAAAACCGAACAATTATACAATATTTGCCTTATGTAACAAGGTGGGATTATTTAGCTACTATGTTCACAGAAGCGATAACCGTAAATGCACCAGAGCAGTTAGGAAATATTCAAGTACCGAAAAGAGCCAGCTATATCAGAGTAATTATGTTGGAGTTGAGTCGTATAGCTTCTCATTTGTTATGGCTCGGACCTTTTATGGCCGATATTGGGGCACAAACCCCTTTCTTCTATATTTTCAAAGAAAGAGAATTAGTATATGATCTATTCGAAGCTGCCACTGGTATGAGAATGATGCATAATTATTTTCGTATCGGAGGAGTCGCTGTTGATCTACCCCATGGCTGGATAGATAAATGTTTAGATTTCTGTGATTATTTTTTAACAGGGGTTGCTGAATATCAAAACCTTATTACACGAAATCCTATTTTTTTAGACCGAGTTGAGGGAGTAGGGATTATTAGCGAAGAGGAAGCAATAAATTGGGGTTTATCAGGACCAATGCTACGAGCTTCCGGAATAAAGTGGGATCTTCGTAAAGTTGATCATTATGAGTGTTATGACGAATTTAATTGGGAAATCAAATGGCAAAAAGAAGGGGATTCGTTAGCTCGTTATTTAGTACGAATCAGCGAAATGACGGAATCTATAAAAATTATTCAACAGGCTCTGGAAGGAATTCCAGGAGGGCCCTATGAGAATTTAGAAAACCGATGCTTTGATATAGTAAGGGATCCAAAATGGAATGATTTTGAATATCGATTCATTAGTAAAAAGCCTTCGCCCACTTTTGAATTGTCGAAACAAGAACTTTATGCGAGAATCGAAGCACCAAAGGGAGAGTTGGGTATTTTTTTGATAGGAGATCAAAGTGTTTTTCCTTGGCGATGGAAAATACGACCGCCAGGTTTTATCAATTTGCAAATTCTTCCTCAGTTAGTTAAAAGAATGAAATTGGCTGATATTATGACGATACTAGGTAGTATAGATATCATTATGGGAGAAGTTGACCGTTGAAATGATAATTGATAGAACAGAAATACAAGATATCAATTCTTTTTACAGATTGGAGTCTTTAAAGGAGATCTATGGGATCATATGGATGTTTATACCTATTTTGACTCTTGTATTGGGAATAACAATAGGTGTACTAGTAATTGTGTGGTTAGAAAGAGAACTATCCGCAGGGATACAACAACGTATTGGACCTGAATATGCCGGCCCTTTAGGAATTCTCCAAGCTATAGCAGATGGGACAAAACTACTTGTTAAAGAAAATATTATTCCATCTAGAGGAGATAGTGGTTTATTCAGTATCGGACCATCGGTAGCGGTCATATCAATTTTACTAAGTTATTCAGTAATTCCTTTTGGTTATCATCTTATCCTAGCTGATATAAATATCGGGGTTTTTTTATGGATCGCTATTTCAAGTATTGCTCCTATTGGACTTCTTATATCAGGATATGGATCAAATAATAAATATTCCTTTTTAGGTGGTTTACGAGCAGCTGCTCAATCCATTAGTTATGAAATACCATTAACTCTATGTGTGTTATCAATATCTCTACGTGTGATTCGTTGAGACATAAACTTTTGACTATTTCCGTTCTTTCGCGGAAAGCGTTGAATAGATAGTCTCCGTTTTTTGTTCATCGTTAATGTTGATGAACTAAATCAGATAGTTCTATGAGTGAAAAAAAACAGCTTATAAGTTTGCAGTAAGAAGTCGAGCCTCATTTCCTATGTACCAGGATTAAGCAAAAGTAAATATAAGCAGTAGAGACTGTTTACCCCAAGATTGGTTGGTTGGGCATCATGGCTTGAAGCGGGTTCACAAGATCAACTGTATGGGGTTTTCATTAGCGTTTGGCTATATTACCCGACTACCATAACAGGCGATTGGGCAAAAATGAGTGGATGGTTAGAAACACCAAATTACACAAGGGATTAGTAATAGAGATTATTTAAATTATACAAAGGGCCGTTTCCGCATAAAAGGAAGACCAATTGGGGCTTTACGTTAGTAGAAATGATCAGGTAGTACTCCCCATGATTCCGATCCAGAGTATGCTCCTATCCACCGATTAAAGAAATTACTATCAAGAACGAAATAATCCTTTACTTTTTTTGAATCCACTTTTTAGAAACAAGAATAGGAACGAAAAAAAAAAAGTAGAAAGACTGCAATTACAATAAAAAATGAATAAAAAAAGAGAGAGAAAGATCTTTATTCTTTAATTTATATAGAAAGCAAATTCTTGGCATTATTTATGAACTAATGTAATATCTAATTCTTTTTCGTAATTGAAAAAGCTGGGTTTAAATATCTATGAATATTTATAGAAGAAGTATTTTATTGAAGGTTTAAGTTATTACTCAAAAAAACATTCTAAATTATTAAAGGATGAGATCAATTCAGAAGTACTTTTTTTTGTATTATAGCAAACAGAATTCCATTGGTCTAATTCGGGACCTCTCAATAGATTTTTACTCGATCTAGAACATATCGCCATAAAGAATGCCGATCCGGTCCTTAGATTTCTTTGTGGTCCTGGAGGAGCCGTATGAGGTGAAAATCTCATGTACGGTTCTGTAATAGCGATGGGAACAGTGATGTTATCACCGACTATAATTATCTAACAGTTCAAGTACAGTTGATATAGTTGAGGCACAGGCAAAATATGGGTTTTGGGGATGGAATTTGTGGCGTCAACCTATCGGGTTTATCGTTTTTATAATTTCCTCCCTAGCAGAATGTGAGAGATTACCCTTTGACTTACCAGAAGCAGAGGAAGAATTAGTAGCGGGTTATCAAACTGAATATTCTGGTATCAAATTTGGTTTATTTTATGTTGCTTCTTATCTAAATCTACTAGTTTCTTCATTGTTTGTAACAGTTCTTTACTTGGGTGGGTGGAATCTCTCTATTCCGTACATGTTTATTCCTGAACTATTTGAAATAAATAAAGTAGGTGGCGTCTTTGGAACCACAATTTTTCTCTTTATTACATTAGCTAAAACATATTTGTTCTTGTTTATTCCTATCACAACAAGATGGACTTTACCTAGGTTAAGAATGGACCAATTATTAAACCTTGGATGGAAATTTCTTTTACCTATTTCTCTAGGTAATCTATTATTAACAACTTCTTCCCAACTCCTTGCACTGTAAATACACTATCACGACCTGTCCCAAACAAGAGAAAAAAAAATTCGATATATTCACGATATGTTCCCCATGGTAACCGGGTTCATGAATTATGGTCAACAAACAGTCCGAGCTGCAAGGTACATTGGTCAAAGTTTTATGATTACCTTATCGCACGCAAATCGTTTACCTGTAACTATTCAATATCCTTATGAAAAATTAATCACATCGGAACGTTTCCGCGGTCGAATCCACTTTGAATTTGATAAATGCATTGCTTGTGAAGTATGTGTTCGTGTATGTCCTATAGATTTACCTGTTGTGGATTGGAAATTGGAAACGAATATTAGAAAGAAACGATTGCTTAATTACAGTATTGATTTCGGAATCTGTATTTTTTGTGGTAATTGCGTTGAGTATTGTCCAACAAATTGTTTATCAATGACTGAAGAATATGAACTTTCTACTTATGATCGTCACGAATTGAATTATAATCAAATAGCTTTGGGTCGTTTACCAATGCCAGTAATTGACGATTACACAATTAGAACAATTTTGAATTCGCCTCAAAGAAAAAATACGTCAACCCCATGATTTAAAAATTTTAGTTTTATTTTTCCTTGGTCAATAACTACAATAGAAATCCCAACTATTAATTAGTTGATGAGAATCGAGGCGTCATTTGGAGTTAAAATCGAGTGATATATCATCTATCAGTAATTTTTTTAACATATATAGCTCCCATTTAAAATTTATTATTCTGATAAAAAACGAGATTGATTCAATTATTGGATACACATCAATCCACACTCATTAGAATTTCTTAGCATTTAGAATTAAATTCATAAAAACATATCATAAAAAAATAGGGTCCATTTCCTGGTCAGGTCAATAAGATCATGAAAGATTTTTTATTTATTTCTTAATTTTACATAAAATGGATTTACCCGGATCAATACATGATTTTCTTTTAGTCTTTCTAGGATTGGTTATTATATTAGGAGGTTTAGGGGTGGTATTACTTACTAATACAATTTATTCTGCCTTTTCGTTGGGATTGGTTCTTGTTTGTATATCTTTATTATATATTTCATCAAACTCCCATTTTATAGCGGCCGCACAGCTCCTTATTTACGTGGGAGCTATAAATGTTTTAATCATATTTGCTGTGATGTTTATGAATGGTTCAGCATCTTACAACGATTTTACTCTTTGGACCGTTGGGGATGGGGTGACTGCGATGGTTTGTGCAAGTATTTTTGCTTCACTAATTACTATTATTACAGATACGTCATGGTACGGTATTATTTGGACTACAAGATCAAACCAGATTATAGAACAAGATTTTTTAAGTAATAGTCAACAAATTGGGATTCATTTATCAACAGATTTTTTCCTTCCATTTGAACTCATTTCCATAATTCTTTTAGTTGCTTTGATAGGTGCAATTGCTATGGCTCGTCAGTAATAAATCGTTCGAACTAGCATAGTAATCAAAATAAAACGTTGTTGCGTGTTTCAATTCTATCAAAATAGAAAATTTTTTGTCAATATATTCTAACAATAAACTCTATTTATTTGATTTATTTGTTCCACACTTGTTAGTTGCGTACTGTTTATATTCTAGTTAATAGAATCGGTTGAATTCTTGTTCATCTTGAAATGCATCGATATTGATAAGGGGTTGATCAATGATGATCGAACATGTACTTATTTTGAGTGCCTATTTATTTTCTATAGGTATCTATGGATTGATCACGAGTCGAAATATGGTTAGAGCCCTTATGTGTCTTGAACTTATACTGAATGCAGTGAATATAAATTTCGTAACATTTTGCGATTTTTTTGATAGTCGTCAATTAAGAGGAGACATTTTCTCAATTTTTGTTATAGCTATTGCAGCGGCTGAAGCGGCGATTGGACCAGCAATTGTTTCATCAATTTATCGTAACAGAAATTCTACTCGTATCAACCAATCGAATTTGTTGAATAAATAAGATTAATCATAGAAAGATAAATATCCCTCAAATGAAGGTTTTTACTATTTTTCTATATAAATTACAAATTCTAATATTAAAAAATTCCAATTAGTAGGTATGATGCATAATCTATGATTATGGGCATGCTTGCGAAAACGTAACGTAATAAATCAAAGTATCTTGGCCCCTCTATCCTCTCTCATGAGCCGATCCAG